TTGTTTCTCCTTAATTTTATTTAAATTTTGAATCTACTCCTTCGAAGAAAAGAAAATAAGTCTCTTGAAATTTGGAACCTCCGATTGTATCCGAACGAGAGGAATGTTGAAAAGTCACTACGAACCCGAAACATACCATTGGAAAGTGATTCAGTAATTAAACCTTCATGAATCCATTTTTGTTCTTTCATTCCAGGTAACCCCTTTAATTATCAACTCATGGAGTAGGAGTGATATTAGACAACCCTTCCTCTTTTTTCAAAAAAAAAATAGGAAGTTTTCCTACGGATGCAATTCGTAGATCATAAAGATCACCATATATATAACAAAATTTCTCCCCCGATTCCTTCTAGTCGAGCCTCTCGGTCTGTCATTATACCTCGAGAAGTCGAAAGAATTACAATACCCATTCCTCCTAAAATCCTAGGAATTCGTTGATGGTTGGAATAGATTCGTAGGCCGGGTCGGCTGATACGTTTTAAAACAGTTCTATATGGCCCTTTTCTATTCCTTCTATGTCGCAGAGTTGAAACCAAGAAATATTTCTTGCTTACTCGATGTTTTCTCACATTTTCGATAAAGCCTTCGCGTAGAAGTATTTTAACAATGTTTTCAGTGATATTTGTAGATGCTATTCGAACCGTTCCTTTTTTATCCATGTCAGCATTTCGTATAGAAGTTATTATTTCGGCAATAGTGTCCCTACCCATGATGAACTATAATTATTGGTGCCTCCGGGTTTTTATATAATCAGCATGCTCTACTCTTTTTTTTTTCATGAATTATTAAAGGTATATGCGTGAGAAACAATCTACTAATGCATTCTACTAATTAATGGAATCTAATTCAGTTCAGATATCTTACTATGAACCTCCCTTTTTTTATGTTTTATTATGTTTTCATCTATTAGTATTTATTTAGAATCTATTTATAATACCTCAGGAGCTAATGAGACTATTTTAGTAAAATTCAACTGTCTCAATTCCCGAGCGATCGCACCAAAAACTCGAGTTCCTTTGGGATTTCCTTCTTGATCAATGACAACTGCTGCATTGTCATCATATTGTATTATCATACCATTGTCACGTTTGAGTTCTTTACATGTACGTACAATTACAGCTCTGATCACTTCTGATCTTTGTAGAGGCATATTGGGAACTGCTTCTTTGATTACAGCAACAATAACGTCACCAATATGAGCATATCGGCGATTACTAGCTCCTATGATTCGAATACACATTAATTCTCTAGCCCCGCTGTTGTCCGCTACATTTAAATAGGTCTGAGGTTGAATCATATCATTCTTATTATTTTTCTCTTTTTTCTTTCAATGCTAACTAACTAAAGGGCGAAGAAAAAAAGAAGAAAGATTGTTTGTCCAGAAATAAAAAAACTGCGGTTTTTTCATCACAAGGCCCCTTTCCTTTCGTTCCATATCCCTATCCCGCAATAACGAATTGAGTTCGTATAGGCATTTTGGACGCAGCTATAGAAATAGCTTCTCTGGCTACAATTTCTGATACTCCACCCATTTCATAAAGTATTCGACCCGGTTTAACGACGGATACCCAATATTCGGGAGATCCTTTCCCCGAACCCATACGTGTTTCGGTAGGCCTTACTGTAACAGGTTTGTCTGGAAATATACGTACCCATATTTTTCCACCACGACGCGCATATCGTGCCATGGCTCGTCGCCCCGCTTCTATTTGTCTAGATGTGATCCAAGCGGGTTCAAGTGCCTGAAGGGCGTATCCGCCGAAACAAATTCGATTGCCTCGATAAGATATTCCCTTCATTCTTCCTCTATGTTGTTTACGAAATCTGGTTCTTTTGGGGTTATAGTTGATGGTTGTTTCTCAATGCCATCTCTACTGCAGAACTGGACATGAGAGTTTCTTCTCATCCAGCTCCTCGCGAATGAAACGATTAAATAATATTGTATATATTTTGAATTGAATGAATAATGAATCATGGAATTTTTTGAGATATAATCTGTCACTGTCACGTACACGTAGGAATAAAATAAAATGATAAATTCCATTTTATAATTAATGAATCTTCATTTATTTTTACCTTTATTTTATTTATTTTTATTGAATTGCCCAAAACTTAGCAATCCAGTAAGGCTTTCGCGGGCGAATATTTGCTCTTTCAACATCCCTTTCATTCGTAGGGGCGTTCCATGACCTATCAGAATAAATGAATTGGTTCTTGGCTCGTTCCGCCATCCCACCCAATGAATCATTAGGATTCGTTTTCAAGGGAATCTTCCTCAGTCACAGGTTCTGTCGTTCCCATCGCTTCTCGATTAATGACTAGGCCCGAACTCTGCAATGGAGCTCCTAATAAAATTTGTTCCTGAATCAATCTTCTCAGTCTTTATTGACTCGGCGCTCTTTATTCTTTTTTATTTTTCGTATAAATTGTATTCATATTCATCGAATCTAATTATTAATTATGGACGAATACATTAATGCTTTATTACATTGCCTTTTATAAGATAGTTCATAGACCATACATATTGGAATCATATATCATTGCTATTCTTTTTCTTTCTTTCTCTCACCCCTCCATTTATCCATATCCCTTTGTTTTTGCTTCACAACCTTATAGATTGATTTTTCTTTTATGTAAAAAAAAATGCTTCAGTTGCTACAACAATATGATCAATACATCATATAGCGACTGGTTCCTTGGATCCAGATAATACGAAGCAATGAGCTGGTTATTAGTTATATAGTTATTAGTTCATACTAGGGGATGGCCCTTTGTTTTTTAATCCTAACCTAACTCTAAATAAAAAACCAACGAGTCACACACTAAGCATAGCAATTATATGGAGATGGAGTCAATCGAATTGTTATTCAACCCTATAGAATTAAGAATTCGAAAAAATTCTCATTTTTTTGATTGAACGGAAAAAAATGAACGAGTTTGTGATTTTTTATTCAATTGCCGGATGGATGGAACAGAAAGACAACGAAAGGCCCATTATTCCTCGTCTGCAAATATCCAAATTTTGATTCCTAATGCCCCATAGATAGTTCGAACTGTATAGGAACAATAATCAATTTTGGCTCGAATGGTTTGTAGGGGAACCCTACCTTCTCTGATCCATTCGACACGTGCTATTTCCTTTCCGTCGATACGCCCTGCAATTTGTACTTGAATTCCCTTTGTATCTGCTTTTTCAGTTAATTCAATAGCTTTTTTCATTGCCTTTCGAAACGAAACTCTATTCTTTAATTGTTCGGCTATAAATTCTGCAAGAATATTAGGTTGTCCATACGGTTTTTCAACTCTTGTGATAGCAATGTTAAGTTTTTGGTTCACAGAATTAAATTCTTTTTGTGCATTGCTCTGTAATTCTTCAATTCCTCGCGGGCTGCCCTCTATGAACAATTTTGGGAATCCCATATATATTATGACCTGGATCAGATCGATTCTTTTTTTAATCTTTATGCGTGCAATTCCCTCGGCACCCGAGGATATTTTCCTATTTTTTTGTACATAATTCTTGATACAATCCTGTATTTTTTGATCTTCCTGGAGACCCTCGGAATAACTTTTTGGTTGTGCAAACCAAACAGAATGATGACTTTGGGTTGTACCAAGTCGGAAACCGAGTGGATTTATTTTTTGTCCCATAGCACCTCGCTATCTCTATAAGGCCATATCATTTCTCTATTAGCCCACGTCATTCTGTTACGATATAGCATATGATCCATCATATATAGATACCTCTCTCTGACATCTTTATACTTATTTTTATATACCCATCCATATTTTCTTAACCATATGAAATAGTTTTTATCTTTAGATATATCTTGCAATACAATAGTTATATGACAGGTGGGTCTTTTTATCGGATAACTACGTCCTCGGGCTCGGGGTTTTAACTTTTTCATGCTAGTACCTTCATTAACTTCGGCTTGACTAATGATTAAAGCCGTTTCGTTGAATCCCATATTGTGACTAGCATTTGCTGCTGCAGAATAAACTAATTTTAAAATGGGATAACACGCTCGATAAGGCATGAGTTCTAGTATCATAAGTGTTTCCTCGTAGGGACGCCCACGAATCTGATCAATTACTCTTCGCGCTTTATGAGCAGACATACGTATATGTTGACCTAAAGCGTATACTTCTACATCTGGGTCACTCTTTATCATAAGGTTCACCTCCCACCAATAAACGATGAGCACCCATATCCACTTTATTAATTAATATATTAACGACGAGATTTATTATCGTTTCTCGCATGCCCCCGGAAATTCAGAGTAGGTGCAAATTCTCCCA